CAACATAAAAAAATGGAAGATTTAGTTACGATTAGAAATTCACTTTCTATCTTCAACCATGGATCCTTTACTCATACTTAAAAAATTGGAAGTCTTAATCCAATTTTAAAATTATGTTTCGCAATTTCATAATCCAACTTTTCAATTTCGAAGTGATTCGTGGATATAAATCACGAGAATGTGTATTTTTTTCTCGAATTTCTCATTGAGAGGTAAAGGAATAAATCCTTTTAAGAAATAAAGTTTTTGATCGGAATATGAATAAAACCGAAAGACCCTTTAACTATTAAAGGGTTAATAGAACGAATCACACTTTTACCACTAAACTATACCCGCTACAATACAATTATTGTATATAAACGTACCTTTTGTCGAACAAAATAATTGAGCATGATCAAGATAGGATCATTAAAGAATCATAAAAATGAGAGTGGTGAACTTTTTCTTAGGGAGATAAAAATTTAATGAGATTCGGTGAAATAACTAATAAAGTTTTCTCTTTTGCTGAAACAGATTGAAAAAACACTAAAATAATAACCAAAAAGTGCATTGTGGAAGATCTAAAGTTTTTTTTTAGTTCGGAAAATGAAAATAAAATCTAACAAGAAAAAGGATGTAAATACTCTTTCTTCTTTTTTTTGTTGCTTGAATATTCAATTGAATATGAATATATAATAAATAAGAAAGTGTTTTTTTTTTCAAATCCAAATAAGATATCAGAAATTCGTAAATTCGTTGGAATAAAAAAATGGCCCGGCTAGGTACTGACCAGGCCAGGCCATCAGAAGAAATCAGAATCTGAAAGAAGGGCCTTTCGAACAAAATCAACACAAAGGGGTCTTCCTTATTTTTCTTTAGTTCGATTGTTGGCGCGTTCGAATCCCCTTTTTACATAAAGGAAATTCCTTATTTGTTTTGTCAATTTATCTGGCTCTATATACTGTATATATATATATTATATATATATATAATAGAATAGAGAAAGAAGAGAGAAAGAAAGATAGAGAAAGAAGAGAGAAAGAAAGACTACTTACATTGTGTGTAATGTAGTAATTATCTTTTTCAATTGGGAGAGATGGCTGAGTGGACTAAAGCGTCGGATTGCTAATCCGTTGTACGAGTTATTCGTACCGAGGGTTCGAATCCCTCTCTTTCCGTTCATCACTTTATTTATTTTTTCCACTTTCAAAAATTTTAGTGAATGAAACCTGTGGACTAGATGAAATTATAAGAAGATTTGAAAATTACCCCATAAAAACGCTTTGAATTTTATTCCTCACGTCCAGGATTACGCCCCGGATCATTAGATAGGAATCCAAAGATAAAGAGAGAAACAAAAAATATCACTACGGTATAAACGAAGAGTTTCAGAGTAAGCATTACACAATCTCCAAGATAATTTTTGCAAAAAAAAAAAAAGAGAATAGATTTTCCATCTTTCTATCCCCTATCCTATTTTGACACCAGTAGAGGAGGTTTTTTTATAACAATCGAAAAAAAAATGTTTTTCATTGAAAAATTAGATATTGTAGGAGACCCTAATAGGGTTAGGGTCTTTGACTGTAAAAAAGGTGAAAACTGAGGAAATGGGGGTAAGTCGTTATGGCGACTATAGAAGAATTTCAGTGTACAAATTCAGTGTCCATACTCTAAAACTTATCTGATTTTATCAATTGTTAGAATTTTTTCTCGAAGAAATCATGCTAGGATATTCTTATTAAGAATCTCATCGAAAACTTACAGCAGCTTGCCAAACAAAAGCTAAGAGAAAAAAAAGAACAGGTATGACTGGCATAAAATCTACGATTGGGTTCAAAAAAGCATAAGCTTCGGGCAATTTGCCCAAGAAAAAACTACTCCAATAAAGGACAGAATTCATACAAATACAGGTCCAACTAACGATATTAAGCATAACAGGCATTTTGTTCTTGGAGATAATTGCATTTTTATTGAGTTTTGGATATAAGAAAAAGGAAGAAAGTAAGTAAGGTAGACAAAAAATCCTTCTTTTTCTTTGAACCCACCCAATCAAAAATCCTCCAATTCTCCTTTGAGAATAGAAGAAATCATACTTTCATACAATATCTTAATTGAATTCTATGTAATGATCAATAAATCAAGTTGAATTCTATATCGATATATATATATCAAAATCCTAGTACCAATCTATTCTAGAGATATATAGATATTTGGACTGTAGTTGACAAACAATCAATAACAATATTATTGTTTCTTAGTGTCGATTAGAAATTGAAATGGGGCGTGGCCAAGTGGTAAGGCAACGGGTTTTGGTCCCGCTATTCGGAGGTTCGAATCCTTCCGTCCCAGCGCATATCCGCTGCATTCTTACCATTCTTACCATTCTTACCATAGAAAGAAGTAGCGAATTAATCCATATTAATTTGAATATCTGTGTCTCTTCGAATCTCATTACCAAATCATCAAGTTCCATATAATGGAGAAATTTTTGATTTTTTATGGAGCCAATGGATTCTGGTTAAATCTCATTTTAGTTAGGTATTTCGTGCTTGGCTCTAATGAAAAATTGGAAATCTATGGAACGATTGAGGCAGGAGTTATTTATCCTATCACTTTTATTGACTTTATGACAAGAGTCAATTATTTCAATATTACTCAACTCTATGGTAAAGTGAAACAAAATACATATATATAATATAGAATCGGGAAATGTTTCGCTTATATGGTATATATCGTTCTATTTCAATGACAAAACTTTTTTTTTTTGTTTTTGTGAAAAAGATTTGTGATCCCTTCAATTAGAAATTATTGAAGCTGAAATGATTTCAATTCGATATTATAGAATATCGATAACAGTGACAACTGTTCAGTCTATCTGATATATACGAAAACCACTCCCTATTTTTTTTTATTTTCATAATCAGATGAAAAGAATAAAGATTCAAATCTTAACTTACATCATTTTTTTATCCATCTCAGGAAAAAAAAAATTGGATTTCTTTGTTCTTTTCTTTCATCTACTTAATCCATTTAAAATCCATTTTAAAATCTATTTTAAATCAATGATGAGTCAATTTAAAACGAAATACTTATCTTTCAAACCTGATGCTTATTATACAATTTTATTTGAATAAAATCATTCAATAATTATGTCTAAATACAAAACTTTTTCAATATCCATTAGAAATATTCTTTTTTGAATGATTTTCTAAGTCGAATTTTTGGTACTCAAAAAGTAAAAAGTAGGAAATTGTTGAATCTATGCTATTGAGTTGTTCGAAGATGCAGATTGAAAAAGTTATTCGTTGATATCTTTCTATTATCTATATATATAATTTATATATGTTAAAGATGCTGTCTTGCTAATACTTTTTTCAGAAAAATTCTTCCACATAAAATTCTTCCACATATCATATATAGAAAAGTCTAGATTCCTGTGTCTATGTACAACTAAACCAATGACTATTCATGATTCTATAATTGAATCAATTCCATACGGGTCCCAAATGAGAGGAATGTTATGGTAAAACTTCGTTTGAAACGATGTGGTAGAAAGCAACGTGCGACTTGAAGGACACGATCCATTGTGGATTTTTACATCCACCATTTTCGATTTATCTAGGAATGAGGGTGCTCTTGACTCGACATTGTTTGTTCTGTTACACTCGAACCTTTCATTTTTTGTTGGGTTGTAAATAGTCCACAATGGAGCTCGAGTAAAAAGGATTAATTAATTTCTTGGGGGCAAGGATCTAGGGTTAAGACCAATCAAATGGAACAACTTCGTAAACGTATATTCCATATATAGAAATAAAAAGGATCCAATTAAAAAGAAAAACTTGTTGTAATTGATCAAACTTTTTCGATGTAAAGTGTATCACGCGAGAATTAACTGTACATAGGATTCTTTGAGAGAAAGAAATCAAAAAAGGGTACGTTGCTGCCATTTTGAAAGGATTAAGAAGCACCGAAGTAATGTCTAAACCCAATGATTAAAATCAAAAGAAAGGATCTAAGAACAAGGAAAGACCATTTAAATTGTCTCGATAGTCTCAATAACTAGATAAGACTAAAGAATCAAAATCGAATAACGAGGCAAACAAAAGGGGGTAAAGACCACTCAATAAATGACATTAACTGAAGATTTTTCTTTTGAGCTAGTTGAGAGTTAACCAACTTGAGTTATGAGTACGAATGGTTTTTTTTGAAGGAAAAAAAAACGGAAATCCTAGTCTAATTTTTTTTATAGGCCCATTTGTCATTGAATTTATTAGAATTGGATATATAGACAAAACTTCGAATCAAATCATTTTTTCTCGAGCCGTATGAGGAGAAAACTTCCTATACGGTTCTAGGGGGGGTATTGTTCATCTATATCTATCCCAATGAGCCGTCTATCGAATCGTTGCAATTGATGTTCGATCCCAAAGAGAAGGAAAAGATCTTCGAAACGTGGGGTTTTATGATCCCATGAAGAATCAAACTTATTTAAATGTTCCCGTTATTCTGTATTTCCTTGAAAAAGGGGCTCAACCCACAGGAACTGTTCAGAATCTTTTAAAGAAAGCGGAAGTTTTTAATGAACTTCCGTCTAATCAAACTTAATTCAATTAAAGAAAAAATCCAATTAAAGAAATGCCAAGGGGGGGTAGAAACTTATATATAACTTTGTATAATTTTTCTGTACTTGTTTTTTTGATTCCCCCCCCCTTTTTTTTTTTTTATTCGTATTTATTTATGATTCTTTATGGGGAATCCGATGGTCTAGAACGACAAAACCTTACTTTATTGATTTTATCAAATCCGGACATGTCCTTCAACCCTGTGGTTTTCATTTAGAAAAGGAATTTGACTAACGAATAAGGAATCCACTTTGCTTATTCCACTTAGATTGATGAAATACATTATGGACTAGAAAATCTGATCTTTATTTTGTTTTCAATTCTTCCTTATTTATTCTTCTTTCTATTGTAAGATATCGATCGTTATTAGATATGTAGTGTTAATCCAAGACAATTTTG